CTTATCTAATAAATCATTTAATGAAAGTAGATTATTTTTCCATTCATTTCACAGCTATAATATCTCTTCCCGAACCAAACATGAATCTTTCGATTCATTTGGCTCTCACGCTCAATTGTTTCTTTTATCTTTTCTTTGATTGATGGGCATTCCCATATCTTTGAATGGAATGAGCCTATCCTCTCTTTTCTGTTCATATTCAAATATATCGAAACTGATCTCAGAATCTTAGGAGGACTCTTCAGACCAGACAAAAAATAAAAAATTGTCAGCAAAGTTGTTTCTTTATTTGTTCTTTATTTACAACTTCTTTACAAAAAGAAAAAAAAAAAAAGATTTTAAAGAAGAAAGAATTCTATTCTTTCTTCTTTATATGCTATGATAAATTAGATCAAAATTCTAATAGAATAGAAATAGAATTGAATAGAATTATAAACTTCATTACTTCATTCTCATTATTATTAGAATGAGATTTCGATTTTTTTCATCCAAAAAATTCTCTTTTTTATACAAATAAATTTTATACAAATACAATACATAGGTCGTCGATTCGGCAGTGGATAAAAAAGGGAGGAAGATACCCATCTTTCCAGTTAATTGTTCAAATAATTTTATCCATATGAGTGTTCTACATCGGATAAATTCCCAATTATTCCTTTTTTATTTTTATCATTTTTAAACCATTTTGGTACTAACGTAGCGGTAGAAAGAGTACCATACTATGCTGTGCCTGGACTTCAAACAATTTATCTTTAACCATGTAAAAGACCTCAACATTATTGGTTGATAGAGAATCAAAGTTCATTTACCAATTAGTCACGAAATGCTATGGTTCTTACATATGATTTCTGAATGAAATCCAATTCCGAAGGAATTCGTCGAGATTGTGCACCCTTTGTTCCTATTTCTGCTATAAAGAATAATACATAAATAGAAAGAAAGTGCAGCCGGTTAAATCCAACCTATTCTTGAAATACACAACTCGCACACACTCCCTTTCCAAAAAAAATCAATACACCCAGCACTACGCTTAGATTTATTGGATTTGTTGCTAAAATATCGGTATTAAACTCGAAACTCCCAGCGGATGGCCAGTGCCCCGCGGAAACAAAAGAATCGGTTATATTTTTCATATGCTTTCCCCTTATAGATAGGACTAACAAAGAACAGAGTTCTTTTTGTATCACTCCGCTTATTATTAATTTGAGAATTCTCAAATTTCTTAGTTATGGTTATGTTTTTATTCTTCTTTTTTTTTTTTTTTACATTTTTATTCTATGATGAAATGAAACATTAAACAAAAGGATTTGCAAATAAAAGAGCTAATGCCACGACCAGTCCATAAATTGTTAAAGCTTCCATAAAAGCCAGACTAAGCAATAAAGTACCTCGTATTTTACCCTCTGCTTCTGGTTGTCTCGCAATACCTTCTACAGCTTGGCCCGCAGCAGTACCTTGACCAACCCCAGGTCCGATAGAAGCAAGCCCTACAGCCAATCCAGCAGCAATAACAGAAGCGGCAGAAATAAGTGGATTCATGGTAAGTTCCTCGCACCAAAAAGAGAAATGGTTAATGATACAACCAACCAATTAAGTCGAAGTAGCTAAAAACTCCAAATGGAATTCAGAATATTAATGAATTTTCAGAACTACTTCGATATGCCGTTTTTCCTTTCTACCTTATGTAAATAGATATGTATACGGTTTTAGTCATTGCGTTTCCTTGTTTATAAGCTATTCTATTCTTTCTCTTTCATTCAATTCACAATCACAGACAAAATAGAAAAAGGACTGATATGGGAATCCATCTAAATGCAGTGGGCTAGAAACAAAGAGATAGGGGTAATTACTATCTAACTAGTAAATAACATATACTTTTATTCTTCCATAACGTAAATCACCTGCACTTTTTCTCCTATGAAATCGTATTCTGTAACCATTCTTCGAAACATACACAAGGATTGATACTCATAGGCATTACATATACATATATGTAGTAGGATCCCCAACCCTTATTTCTCTTCCAAATCCTGCAATATCATCTATCTTTCTTCATATATACATACATGTAGCTATTTGCATTTTCTTCTCCAACCCAGTGGATTATATTGAACCCCCTGCATTGCTTAAATTGGGATAAGCTTCAAAAAAGACTATTTCGAAAGTTAGTCAATGATGACCCTCCATGGATTCACCTATATAAGCCGCAGCCAGAGTTGCAAAAATAAGAGCTTGAATACCACTTGTAAATAATCCAAGAAACATGACAGGTATAGGAACTACTGAAGGCACTAAAGAAACAAGAACAACAACCACTAATTCATCAGCCAATATATTCCCGAAAAGTCGAAAACTAAGAGATAAAGGTTTTGTGAAATCTTCTAAAATATTAATTGGTAAAAGTATTGGAGTTGGTTGAATGTATTTCCCGAAATATCCCAATCCTTTTTTGCTAAGACCCGCATAGAAATATGCCACTGACGTGGGTAAAGCTAAAGCAACAGTAGTATTTATATCATTCGTGGGCGCAGCTAACTCCCCATGAGGTAACTTTATGATTTTCCAAGGTAAAAGAGCACCTGACCAGTTAGAAACAAAAATAAATAGGAACATCGTTCCAATAAATGGAACCCAAGGACCATACTCCTCTCCAATCTGAGTTTTGCTCAAGTCTTGAATAAATTCAAGGACATATTCGAAGAAATTCTGACCGTCGGTCGGAATGGTTTGTGGATTCCGAACAGCTATGATGACTGAACCTAATAAGATAGCAATTACAACCCAAGAAGTGATAAGTACTTGGGCATGAATTTGTAAACCTCCTATTTGCCAATATAAATGTTGGCCTACTTCTACACCTGATATATCGTATAACCCTTGAAGTGTTTTAATGGAACATGGTATAACATTCATATTGTCCTCTAAGATAAATCGAACTTCAAAAAAGGAATTATTTTGATTCAACCATCTCTTTCTCAATGAATCTATATTCATTCATGAATTGAAGTTATGAATCGTATATTTCGGATACCGAGAAATCACATAAAAAAATACCAATCATTTGATCTTTTCAATATTATTCAATATTCAAAACATAGTTCAAACTCCAAAAGATGCAAACCAAAATAGTAACAATAAAAGAGAGTTCACCAAAAACAAACTAATCTTCTTCTTCTTAATGATAAGATTAATGATAAGATAATCAACTATTTTTTATATAACTAGAATGGCCCTCACAAATTGCAGATACTAATTTGGTAAGAATCAATCGAATCGAAGCTATAGCATCATCGTTGGCCGGAATAGAAATATCTGCAAGATCTGGGTCACAATTTGTATCGATTAAACAAATCGTCGGAATACCCAAAATGACACATTCTCGAAGAACCGTATATTCTTCTTGCTGATCAACGATAATTACAATATCGGGCAATCCCGTCATATATTTGATCCCACCCAGATATGTTTGCAAGGTAGATAACTTTCTCTTCAACATTGCTGCATCTCCTTTGGGGAGACGATTGAGTTTCCCCATCTTTTGTTCTGCTCTTAAGTCCCGGAACTTCTGAAGTCTTGTTTCTGTAGTAGACCAATTCGTTAACATACCACCAAGCCATTTTTTATTAACATAATGACATCGAGCCCTTATTGCTGCTGATGCTACTAAATCCGCTGCTTTCTTTTTGGTGCCAACGATTAAGAATTTTTTTCCCCTGCTTGCTGCATCAAAAACTAAATCGCAGGCTTCTGATAAAAAACGAGCAGTTATAGTAAGATTTGTAATATGAATACCTTTACGCTTTGCAGAGATGTAAGGAGCCATTCTAGGATTCCATTTATTAGTACCATGACCAAAATGAACTCCTGCTTCCATCATTTCTTCCAAATTGATGTTCCAATATCGTCTTCCCATTTTCCCACACTTTCTCTTTTTCTTTTTCAAAGAGATTCAGTACCTTGTGAAATAAATAATTGTTCCGACGGAACCTTCTACCAGGATTGACCATTGATCTACGACCCAAACCATGAATTTCATTCTTTATTATTTTTTATTTCATTGATTACGAAATCCATAATCGGACCAGAGAGTGAAAGTAAAAAGAATGAACCTCTTGTTAGGAATTAGTAAATTCCATTACGTAAATGATTGGTCTGATGTCTCATGGAAAGTGTTTGGGGCACAAGAACAAAATAATTCTCTATGGTGTAACAAGATATCTCTCATTTCCAACTCGAATAGATTCTTCCTTTTGATTTTCAAATGAATGTTTTTGTCTTGCTTTGAACGATGTACTAATTTTTTGAATCCGGTACCAACCGGTATAATCCCCCCCAGAACAACGTTCTCTTTCAGGCCTTTCAACCAATCAATACGACCTCGTAGAGCAGCTTTTGCTAAAACTCGAGCAGTTTCTTGAAAACTCGCTTCGGATATGAAACTTTGAGTATTCAGAGATGATTTCGTTATTCCCAATAAGATTGCCCGATAACAGATCGCTTCGTCCAAAACGCGCCCTGCTCGCTCTGCTCGCAACAATCCAATAAATTCCCCAGGTAAAAAAACATTAGACATTCCATCTTCTGAAACCAAAACTCTTGATGTTACTTGACGTACAATAATCTCTATATGTCTATTATGGATCTGTACCCCCTGGGATCGATAAACCTTTTGGATCTTATTAACCAAAGAGATACGACTTTGGGCTATGGTTAGTTCAGCTCCAATCAAGAATCCCCAGGGGATCCCAAGAATCCTTCGGATACGTTCGTCCCAACCTTGAACTCTTCTTTCGAAGTTCATCGATATTGAATCAATTGAACGAACTTCTAAGATTTGTTCCACTTTTGGAAGACCTTGCGTTATGTCACCAGATCTCGATTTTTCATATATAAATGTAATTAATGTATCTCCTTCATAAAAGGTTTCCCCATAATGGCCATGAACCGTTGCTCCTGGAGTGACCAAATAGGGCTTAGCTGATCTTATAACTAAAGAGTCAACATGAACAATGAAAATTTGACCAGATTTTTTTATGCGTGATCTGTATTTAAATAGACATACATTTTCACAAAGGAATTGTCCAAGGCTAATTATTGTCCATGCCTCTTCACAAGAATCGTGATGGAGAAAACACCAATTCAAATGGAATGAATTCCAAATGATGTTACTGCATGGATCGGGATTATAAATCCTACTATTTTCATCTAGGAAACAGTATTGAAATGGAAGTACTTGAAGCACTTGGAAAGTCTGTTGAAAATTTTCAAGTAAAAAATCTTTCTTTAAAAAGACTTGATTATAAGTTCTTAAATAGTAAGATGAACGAAAATATACTATTTTAGGCACAATAGTACCTAAAGGACCCAACAAATCCCTAATTGGAGTCATGGGATCCGATTCTTTTGTCGCATTATTATATCTCGAAGTATTGAAGGGACCAATTCGAGAACAATTGGATGATGACAAAATTAGGAAAGATTGGCATTCCTTATTTCGATTCAACAACGTACCAAGAGTTCCCTGATGTTGGAGAAATGATTGAATCTTCACCTTGGAATCAAAAGGATTGATATGGGTACGATCTAATCCATTATTGGAAATAAATCCCGAACCTGCCATATCATACCTTTTTACGGTATACGAAATAGTGGACTTTACTAACTCAATTCGGATGAAATCACGAAGCAGATCATTTGTCCTTATTTCAACAAAAGAAGCATGAACCTCTTCTTCTATAGAACTCTTTTTTTCTTGGTCCCAAGTCAATACTAAGCAAGCCCGAACTAATTGAATACTTGTGTGAGAAATTCCTCGAATTGACTTGCCATTTCCATAAAGTATATAATTGACAATTCGAAGTTGGACATTATCCTTTTCCTGCAAGAGATCCTGAGAGAAAAGTGTTGCTAAATTTATCCCATCAGCTATTTCATATGTGACTACGGGCCGAACCAAAACAAAATACTTTTTTTTGGTAGGTGTAATCCGTTGGACATAGATCCAATTTTTCAATTTTTTTGATCCTTTAGAATCTTTTTTTTCCATTCCTGGTGGTATCAAAATTCCACTGTGCCTAGATATTTTATCCACCTCTTCAGAAAAATGAATATCTCCAGAAAAGATTTTCAGTTCCATACTTTTTTTTTTTCTCTCCACTCGGACTAATCCACCTACTCGACTTCTTATATTTCTATTTAAAGCAAGTCGTGTATCTACTCCAACGATACTATTGTTCCGGACCATTATGGGCGAAGATCCGGGTAAGATATGCACTTCCTCGGGAATGAAAAAAAATTGATCTACTTTCATTTGCATTTGGTATTTCGGACTAAATTCTTTTGCTCCTCGATACTCAATCAAATCCTCTTTTTTTACGATTGAATCTACTTCGACAATCCCATATTTAGTAATTCCCGAACTGCTTCTTCTGTATCGCGGATCATCAAAATAAGCAAGAATACTATTTCTACGTAAAATACCATTTATAGGTATTTTCATCGAAATACCAAAACAGGGTATTAGTTTCTTTTCTTGTTCTTTATCATATTGTAAGGGAATCACAAATCTATTTCTTCGCTTTTTTGCCAAGGAATTCTCTTGACGAATAGAAGTAGAAGGCTCTATGAGATTCCAATGACCCTTGGATATGATTCGATAAGGTTTTGAATAGTCAAGAATTTCCCTATCTTTTTTAACAAGAGTCTCCAAGAATTTATGTCTTACTTGATCATTAGTCAGTGAGAGATCAAAGATATATCTTTCTTCGAGAGAAAAAGAATTAGCATTCATTTGATCTTGATCCTTGTGGAGTGAAAAAGACACTATATTGGATCTGCATAGATCTCCTGCTAATATCCATAAATGACTTGTTTTTGGTAGTAGATGAACATTACTATATGGATATTCGGGCGCATGATAGCCATCAGTACTCCAGTGCATTTCTCCTTCTGACTCAGAATAAATATGTTTTCGAACCCTCTCTTTAAAATGAAAAGTGGACGTTCCGGCACGAATCTCGGCAATCACTTGTTCTGATTCTACATATTGATCATTTTGAACTAAAATCAAGCTTTTTGTTGGAATTTTCACATTATGTAGAATATCTCGACTCTCAATAGTTACATACAAGTCTATAAAACATAGAAAAGCAGGATGCCCATGACGGGTACGTGTGGGATGAACCAAATCCTCATCAAATTTTATTTTTCCATTAGAGGGGGCTCGTACATGTTCGGCAGTACCACCTGTGAATACTCCGCCGGTATGAAAAGTTCTTAATGTTAGTTGAGTCCCCGGTTCCCCAATTGATTGACCCGCAATAATACCTACGGCTTCTCCCAACTCGACCAGGTCACCATGAGTAGGACTCCGGCCATAACATAATTGACAGATCCAAGATGTACTCCTGCAAGTAAAAGGGGTTCGAATATATATTGGGTGCGCTCGAAAGGTTATGAATCGATTAACAAGTCCAATTCCAATATCTTTATTTCGAGTGG